TAGTTCATTTCATAGTTATTTCGATTGGATGGATCTTAGTAATGGAATAATAAGCCATAATTCATTGGTTGCTTGTATCATTAACCATTTCTTTATTTTTATGCGAGGAGCTTACCATGAATCCACTGATTTCTGCTGCTTCCGTTATTGCTGCTGGATTGGCTGTAGGGCTGGCTTCTATTGGACCTGGAGTTGGACAAGGGACTGCTGCGGGCCAAGCCGTAGAAGGTATCGCGAGACAACCAGAAGCAGAGGGTAAAATACGAGGTACTTTATTGCTTAGTCTGGCTTTTATGGAAGCTTTAACAATTTATGGACTGGTCGTGGCATTAGCGCTTTTATTTGCAAATCCTTTTGTTTAATCCTCGAAATAAATGGGAAAGTCTTATTTTTATCTTTCTTATTTTATTATCTTAGATTTGCCGCTTGATTTTTCAAATTATATCAAGATTTCAATCCTACAATAACTTTAACTTATTCGTTGAGATAATACAATACCCCGTGGGAAGGACTAATTTGAGGATCAGGAATTAGCGGATCCACTCGCTTTTTTCCTTCCCGTTCTCGGTCCAATGGAACCCCCTTTTTTAGTACGCCTTGCAACGAACGAGATATATCGTAATTGATATGATACCTGGCCTGGGACCTAATTATAATTAAGTATTTTTTTTTGGGGGGGAGTTCAATTGAAATTAAATAGATTGAGAAATACGGAAAAAAAAAAATAAAATCAACAAAGGGTGAAGTAATACAAAAAGAACTCTGTTCAATTTAGTCAGTCCTATCTATAAGAGGAGATCATATGAAAAATGTAACCGATTCTTTCGTTTCCTTGGGTCACTGGCCGTCCGCCGGGAGTTTCGGATTTAATACCGATATTTTAGCAACAAATCCAATAAATCTAAGTGTAGTCCTTGGTGTATTGATTTTTTTTGGAAAGGGAGTGTGTGCGAGTTGTTTATTTCAAGAATAAGCTGGATCTAACCAGCTGCACTTTTTTCTTTATAACTAGGAAAGAAAGGTGCACGATCCCGCGAATTACTTCTGAATCAATTCAGAAATCATATGTACGAACCGTAGCATTTCGTGATTCGTTGGTAAATACACTTTGATTCTCTATTAACCAATAATATGGGGCCCTAAACATGGTTAAAGCTAAATTGTTTGAAGTCTGGGCGCAACATTGGTGTTCTTTCTACCACTATGTTAGTATGGCGAGAGTTTCAAAACGAATCCTTGCATTTTATCCGATATAGAACACTCATATCGATAAAATGATTTGTGAACCTTTTATTGTTACTGAAAAACGGGAATCCCCTCCTTTTTTTATCCAATGCAGAATCGACGACCTATGTATAAAGTAAGCGGAATTTTTTGGATTTGAATAAAAAAAAAAGAAACAACTTTGCCGATAATTACAGATTTTTTGTCTGGTCGGAAGAGTCCTCCGAATATTCTGGTCTTGGATCAACGATCCGTTTCAATATTTTTGAATCCGAACAGAAAAGAGAGGATAAGCTCATTATATTATATATATATATATAAAAAAAAAAATATAAATAAAAAAGTGATACGGGAATGCCCCATAAGTAAGTGAGCGTGAGAGCCAAATGAATCGAAAGATTCCTGTTTGGTTCGGGAAGAGGTCATGGAATTGTTAAAATTAATTGTAATGGGAAGATAATCTACTTTCATTAAGTGATTTATTAGATAATCGAAAACAGAGAATCTTGAGTACTATTCGAAATTCAGAAGAGCTACGCAAAGGGTCCATTGAAAGGCTGGAAAAGGCCAAGGCCCGCTTACGAAAAGTGAAAATAGAAGCGGATGAGTTTCGAGTGAATGGATATTCCGAGATAGAACGAGAAAAATTGAATTTGATTAATTCAACTTATCAGAATTTGGAACGATTAGAAAATTACAAAAATGAAACCATTCAGTTTGAACAACAAAGAGCGATTAATCAAGTCAGACAACGCGTTTTTCAACAAGCCTTACAAGGAGCTCTAGGAACTCTGAATAGTTGTTTGAACAACGAGTTACATTTACGCACTATCGGTGCTAATATTCGTATGTTTGGGGCGATGAAAGAAATAACTGATTAGTCCTTCTACTGTAGGTATTATTTATTGATTTTTCCTTTGCTTCTGAAAAAGAATTAAGCAAGACTCATGGCAACCCTTAGAGCCGACGAAATTAGTAATATTATCCGTGAACGTATTGAGCAATATAATAGAGAAGTCAAGATTGTGAATACTGGCACCGTACTTCAAGTAGGTGATGGCATTGCTCGTATTCATGGTCTTGATGAAGTAATGGCAGGTGAATTAGTAGAATTTGAAGAGGGTACAATAGGCATTGCTCTTAATTTGGAATCCAATAATGTTGGTGTTGTGTTAATGGGTGACGGTTTGATGATACAAGAGGGAAGTTCTGTAAAAGCAACAGGAAGAATTGCTCAGATACCAGTGAGCGAGGCTTATTTGGGTCGTGTTATAAA